CCTATTTTTTACATTCCCGCCCATTGGACCCATTGGATCTCTTTTTTTCGAAAAAAAGGAAGCCCTCTCATTATTATTCATTGTGGATAAAAGAAGATCTTTGTTAATTCCTTTCCTTCCTTCTTTACCCCATATGGCTATTGAATAGAACGAGCTATTTTTTTTTCCACTGAAATTTTGAAAATAAACGTTTAAATGCCCTTCAAAGGTAAGTAAATAGATCCGAAACATATAAAATGAAGTTAATCCTGCTGTGGAACAAGCTATGATCGCGAAAATAGGTGAATACAACCAACTATCGTTAAGAATTTCGTCTTTTGACCAAAAACAAGCAAGAGGTGGAATGCCACAAAGAGAAAGTGTACCTAACAAAAAAGCAGTTTTTGTAATTGGCACATATTTTTGGAAACCCCCCATAAGAGCCATATTCTGACTTTTTTCTGGAGAATATCCAATAATTCTTTCCATTGAATGAATAATGGATCCAGAGCCTAAAAATAATAATGCTTTCGAATAGGCATGAGTGATCAAATGAAATAAAGCAGCTTGATAAGACCCCATACCGAAAGCTAACATAATATAACCCAATTGCGACATTGTAGAATAAGCTAAACTTCTCTTAATGTCTATTTGAGCCAGAGCCAAAGTAGCTCCTAAGAGTACTGTTATTATACCTATCAAAGAAATGAGATTCATTCCGTAAGGTATAACTGCGAAAAGAGGCAGAAGCCGGCCTACAAGAAAAATGCCCGCTGCTACCATAGTAGCAGCATGTATAAGAGCCGAAATGGGAGTGGGTCCCTCCATGGCATCAGGTAACCATACATGAAGGGGGAATTGTGCCGATTTCGCAATTGCACCGAGGAATAATAGGGCGGCACACAGAGTCAGAAATAAAGAATTTATCCCATGATTCTCAATCAAGTTATTGACTATTTTGAACAAATCTCGAAATTCGAAACTACCCGTTATCCAATAAAGACCTAAGGTTCCTAATAATAAACCAAAATCCCCCACACGATTAGTTACAAATGCTTTTTGACAAGCATTTGCCGCAATTGGTCGCGTGAACCAAAAACCTATTAATAGATAGGAACACATTCCAACTAATTCCCAAAAAAAATAAATTTGTATCAAATTAGAACTCGTAACTAATCCCAACATGGAAGCATTGGAAAAACTCATAGAAGCAAAAAATCTCAAATATCCTTGATCATGAGACAGATAATTGTCACTATAAATAAGAACCATGATTCCAACAGTAGTAATTAATATTGACATAATAGAAGTCAGTGGATCGATCAAGTCGCCAAACTCTAGGGAAAAATCATGATGGATAGTCCAAGACCCTACATATTGATAAATAGAACTCCCGTTTATTTGCTGAATAGCCAGGTCGGCCGAAAAAATCAAAACTATACTTAGTAATAAAACACTAGGAAAAGCCCACATGCGACGCAGATTTTTTGTTGTCGTTGGAACGAGAAGAAGGCCCACCCCTATTGCTATAGGAACCGGAAGCGGAACGAAAGGTATGATCCATGCATATTGATATGTATGTTCCATAAGAAAATCAAAGTTTTTTCTATTCTTAGTAATTGAATTGTTTCCGATTCACCAGCTCTTATCTCTTTCATAAAAAAATCAAAATAGGAAAGAACTCAAATAGAATTTTCCATTTTCAATCATTCCATTAATTCTTATAAGAATTTCTATTCATAGAGCAAGTAAAAAGAATTCTCGTACTTGATTCTGATATGGTTCATAGGATCCATCAATAACTCGACCCAATCAAAAGAAGAACTTGGGTATTAGTTTATTCGGGATAATTCACTAATTCTGATTGAGTGGAGTAAGCTGCCGAGGCTTCGAGGAAACTCTACGATACCTATCTAACTGTCACTGCGCTTCGAATTGAAAGATGAGAATTTGGAGATAGCATGAAACCTATCTCGAGGATTCGCTTAAACGAATTATCCGTTATGTTTGTGATGGCGGGAAAAAAGGATCATTCTAAAACAGTACCGTCTGTTTCATTTGGTTAAAAAGAAAAAAATAGTTAGTTAATGGTTCTATTTCAATCTGGAAATCGGTGCGCTTCCTGCTCCTGGTCCTTCCGGTTCCGGAACTAGGCGGATTACTTCGGGCGAACAAACAAAAGGGGAATCCCACGCTGCGGGACCGGGCGACATAGAAATCCGCCCGGACCAGTAAGAGTAAGGCCAAGGAAAAGTCCCTATCTATCTATAGAATAGAAACAAGAGAAAGAAACCATCTATTTCAGGTAGAAGGGTGACTCGGTATACTTTTTTCATTCCTTGCACTTATGATACTAGATACGTATCATAAGATCTCTTTACTAACAGGTAAAAATATGAAATCGAGGTATTCATTCTATGACAACTTTCAACTTACCCTCTATTTTTGTGCCTTTAGTGGGCCTAGTATTTCCGGCAATTGCAATGGCTTCTTTCTTTCTTCATGTTCAAAAGAACAAGATTGTCTAGATCCGATGGAAGCAAATCCCATTGATTTCTTTTTGATTTCTTTCTGCACTTGATCATACTATAGATTCGTGGAATCTAAGATACGGCGTCCTCCGAACACATACCTAAGAGCTCTTCTCTTAGGTATGTGTAACCGTGATAGGTGGATAAATGCATTCATTTCATTTTCATTATAGCTAGTTTCAATTTCAAATCGATCCTAAGAATGGGAAAATGAAAACGTCAAACAGATCCCACTTTTGATTATTGATTTGATCATTTTTTCGAAACTGGATGGACTAGACAAGTTGACTTTAGAATCTATTTTGGAATCTATATAGAGTATATATACGCGCGTTGCGTATATTCAACACCCAAGAAGGGAGGTAAATTCACATGTTTAACTTGTTCAAGTGGCTCATAGTAGCAGCGGCTGGCACGAAAGGGGTTTTGTGGTTATTCTTTTGGTGGTTCGTACCAAAGAAACCGCCCGGCAAGCCACCGAATCCGCCTGCAGAATTCCGAGAAGTGGACCAAGTCAAAAGAAAGTGGCCTACTCCGCCAGCCAGAGTTGACCTTATAAAATGGATGGAAGGATCCGAAGTCGAGACAGAATTGGTGGAAGGATCATCATCATCCACTGTCGACCAACCACAAGTAGGGGAAAATACTGTGTTCGCGGTTGAAGCATCTGCTGCGGAATGTAGGGACTTAGAAACCATTGGAGATCCAATTCACCTTAGCGCTTTGACTTCGTCTCCGATATTGGCCGAGGCGTCAGCCACTGCCGAACAAGGCCAATCCGAAATAGAAGCGAAGAATGAGAAAGACCGAGACGGTCGAGCTGCTGTATTGGCGGCAACAACGATCTGTATTCGTTGAAGTCCAATACTACTTGTCAGAACGAGATCGGATCTTAAGACTCGAATCTCGCCTAGCGAAGCACCGAGAGCAGAGTTCCAGCGAAGAGACAGTACAAAAAATCCGCACTTCGTTGAGTAGGAACAAGCAAAAAACAAAAGAGTTAGAGGGACAGCTTTTCCTCTTAGCGGAAGAACTATTAAAATTGGAAGAGGACCATCGTCCAAGCAAAGGCAAGAGAAGAGAGCGCTTATGCGAGGAATGCAACATTAGACGAATCGCTTGCCCGCGTATCGCAAGAGATTGCCGACTTGGAAAGGCGGAATCCGCACTTCAACCCAAGGTCAAAGGCCAAAACTGCGTCTAGAGGTAGATTGAGGGGAAGTTCTTCCGGAGCTCCGAGGAATCCTGATATCGGTGCGCGTCCTGTTCCCGGCCCTTCCGGTTCAGGAACCGGGCGGCTCATTGACGAAGAAGGCGGATCCAGCGCTGCGGGGCAGCATAAGATCCGCCCAGACTAGTCTATTTCATAATTTCATAGATCTATCATAGATCTATGAAAGGGGTAGTCAACCCATAGGAATTGTTCATTCTATTTCAAAAAAGGGCTATTTAAGGAACTTCGGGTTAATTAAACGAATTAAAATGAATGAAAAAGTAGGTAAAGAGGGGGCTGTCCGCTCCTCTGTGAGTATTTTAGCATTTTTTCGTTCTTATTTTATTTTCCCTTTTCTTAGCTTTCGACTTTAATCCAATGCATTACAGTTACAGACGAATAATCCTTCAACCGGATTACCCCTTATTGAGATGAATATTCAATTTGAATATTTAATCTTTTATTGAATTGAAAGATGAAAATTTGGAGATAGCATGAAACCTATTTCTGGGATTGCGCTTAAACGAATTATCCGTTATATTTGTGATAGCAGTAAAAAAAAGGATCATTATAAAACTATACCGACGGTTTAAACGACACCAACACCCATCCAACAGTCTAGGTTTCTATATATTTCTATATACATATAGTTCTATATATATATATATAGAAGTATAGTAATAATTCTCAGGACTGTCTTATTCTATAATATACTTAATCTTAATATTCTTTTTTTTTCTTAAGACAATCCAGGACGGAGGTATTTTAGTACATGTTCAAACTCGCTATTCGAGTATGGATATTCTTTATTTTCTGGTATAAGGGTTCTATTGAAAAATACAATTTAAAAACAGGTTTCTATCAGTTTCTTCTAGGGTGGGCAAAATTTCTCTGGAGAATTTTCTGGTGGGGTTCCTTGAGTAGTATAGTTTTCTTGGGGTGTCGGTGTGTGCCAATCCCGCGAGCTTATTGGAATCGGACGTACACAAAAGCAGATCTCTGGGTTCGGTTCGGAATTTTTATATTGCTGAAGAAATTCAGCGGCTCGATTTGGAAATCAAAAGAAAAAGCTTGCGGGCGGCCAAAGCATGGTTACTCTTAGGTGAAGCACCTCGCCTGTTAAACGCCGGCGAACTCTTGTTAAGAGGCCAAATGGTAGAGTCGGAGGATTCAAAGCACCTAAATGCATTACTCCTACCGGAAGATATTCTCGCAGCGGAATTATACGAAGAAGAGTCTATATTAATATTAACCGTGGAACTCTCCTTTTTGGAAGAAAAGCGCACCCGATTAGTCGAGGCACAGAAAGATGTTGCTAGTCGCCAGGTGTCCTTCCAAAAGGAAAGTAGAAATTCTCCCAACCAGCGCCTCCACGAGGACCAGACCGCCCCTCCTTACGGTTCAGGCAATCGACTGAATTACGTAGACAACAACCAGCGCCTCCGGACCGCCAAGCGACTGATTGCGCCCGTAGACGCAAGGGATTTACAGCCTGTCCACCTGGCCTACTCTAATGAATTTCATAGATCTATGAAAGGGGTAGTCAACCCACTGGAATTATTCATTCTATTTAAAAAAGGGCTATTTATTTAAGGAACTTCGGGTTAATTAAACGAACTAAAATGAATGAAAAAGTAGGTAAAGAGTGGGCTGTCCTCTCCTCTGTGAGTATTTTAGCATTTTTTCGTTCTTATTCTCCCTTTTCTTAGCTTTCTAATTTACCTAGATACTAAAGAATCTAGGTAGATTCTTTAGGTAAGGGGCAAATCTTTTTGGTTTTCTGCCATTTTGGTGGTTGCAACCTTCATATTGGCATCTTGACAATAGTAGATTTGCGTGATATGATTATATCGTGTATAAATATAATATATCTGTTTATCCACGATCCATAAGGTTGGTTTTTACTTGCCGTCATGCAAATGATGGGTTCCTTGGATTCGCTGTGCCACAAGAGGTCTCGGGGAAGAAAGTGGATTTATGGATGGAATCAAATATGCAGTATTTACAGAAAAAAGTGTTCGGTTATTGGTGGGGAAGAATCAATATATTTCTAATGTCGAATCAGGATCAACTAGGACAGAAATAAAGCATTGGGTCGAACTCTTCTTTGTAATACCTATGAATAGTCATCGGCTCCCGGGAAAGGGTTGAAGAATGGGACCTATTATGGGACATACAATGCATTACAGACGTATGATCAGTGTCAACCGAGGGTATTTTATTCCGCCCCTTTTAAAATACGCAAAATATTTTGTATTTTGCAATTATAAATAAAGGAGTTTCAAAATAACTAAGCTAATGACTAAGCTATTGGCTAATATCTTTCACGGTCTCGTAACCATGTTTGAGAGCATGGCGATATCTTTTTGTTAAATGCTGTGACGTGGATGGTCGGGTGGTTGTTCTGCCCGACACCTAAAGCTTCTTCAAATCCGCCGCGTCCACCCGCGGAAGTGCGGGAGATTTCGAGTGTAATGGAAGATGAAAATACAGATGTAGCCGCAAGGCCACCGGACAGCTATTCGGGGGGCGTCGCCCAGATTCAGATTGGCGAGTCAAGTTCGCTTCCGGCAATGCCGGAGGGGGCGTTGCAACAGTATTACGCTAAGGTGCAACAGTATTACGCTGAGGTAGCGATACGTCGTCAAATCAGTGCCAAGAGTGACCTGGTAATCGCAAACCAGAACCAGTGCGTAGAATTACAAAACAAACTCATTTCCGGGCGTACTTGGATAAACAACGAACTTTCCTCCTTAAAGCCGGGGGAGCGACCAAGGGCTGCAGTGAGAAGCTTTGGTGCGTATCTAGACAATCTACCTCTCCAAATAAAATGAAACAAAAGGAGGAGATTCGCCGCTTACGCGAAGATCTTGCGGTCTTAAAAAAAATCGGGAGAAGTAGATTCTCTAGGTAAGGGACAAATCTTTTTGGTTTTATTCCATTTTGGTGGTTGCAACCTTCATATTGGCATGTTAACTATAAATAGTGGATTAGCGGGGTATGATTTTATCATGGATAAATAGATCTATTTTCCATGAGCCGAAACGGAAAGAGGTCTATCTATTTCTATAAAATAGATAGATAATAACCAAAAAAATCTCTTTTGATCTGAGACAGATCGAAAAGAGAAACAAACATTCAATCAATCACACACAGGATCCATAAAATTCGAAATTATGGAATTCACCGGGTTATGATATTTCAACCTTAATATCATTAACCATTTTCATTCTCTAGGGAGCTTCGGCTCAAGAGTGAAAAAAAATGACCATGTTGAAAACTCTGTTATCTCTCTTTCTTAGAGGGGTCGTCTTGTGTTGGGGGTTCTTTGGTAGTGTGAATTTCTTTTGGGGTTTTTTCTTCCCGAAAGATTCTTCGAATCCGCCGCGTCCTGCAGCGACTATTTGGGTTCTGGATCTTCCTCCTGAGATGTAGGAGGGTGAGATGGAAGAGGGTGAACTCCCGGAGACTGAACTTGAGGAGACTGAACTCGAGGAGATAGATCTGGAAATCAAAACTAAGACTGACCAAGTGTCAGCAAAACAATTCGAATTCATAGAACTATCTACCAAACTACACAAAGGATATACCCTGCTAAACGCACGACTTTCCGCCTTAAAGCAGGGCGAGCGCCCGAGCGATTTAGTGAAAAGAATGGATGACTATTTGACAAGCGAGCTCAACCGCCGAAAAAAAATTGGAGGAATCGATTTCCATCTTACTCGAAGAAATTTCCGTCTTAGAAAAAGAGAAGGCCGAGTTACTAGAGAGGGCCCAGAAGGCTGCCCTCCGCAGGAGCAGTCAAATTCCGGGGGTTACGTTGAGCCAAAGGTCAATCACCCTGCGGCTCCACAAGGAAGCCTAAAAAGGCCTTTACCCACTTTTTCATTCATTGAGGTTTTCGAATTCCCCCTAAATACTTACACTTCCGTTTCCTTAATTGCATAATATTTCTATATATATTTCTAATTCACGCGATTCCCGGGTCGAACTCCGATTACCCGGTGAATTTGAATTCCATAATTTCGAAATTTATGGATCCTGCATGAAATTTGTAGTTTATTTCTCGAAAGATTTGCCCCTTAGCTTTCGAATCGACCTAGAGTCTTTAGTATCTCGGTCAATTCGAAAGCTAAGAAAAGGGAGAATAAGAACGAAAAAATGCTAAAATCGATAATCAAAAGTTTGATCTGTTTTACCGAGAAAGTCTACAGTTAGAATCCGCATAGCCCTAATTTTTAATGAAAATGAATAAAAAAAAAAATACTCACAGAGGACAGCCCTAGCCCCTCTTTTCATAGATCTATAAAATCAGTTTTCTTGTTCTTCTTGTAGCTTCACTTTTGCCTCTTCCAAAAGGGCAATCTTGAAGTACAAGCGGGGAATTTTTTTTGAGTCGATTACACATTTATGTGTGCGTATCGTCGTGTCCAAGCGGACTCTCATCCTTTCTTTCTTTTGAAGTAGCGGTCCCTCTCCGGCCGCCCAATACCCACGTTACAGTTACAACCTGGAACACCTTCCAAACTAGTGCCACCTTCTTAAACATGGTTACCAGACCTTGAACTTGAAAGAGATTCGCTAGAATCTTTTTAATAAAGATTCGCATAAGCTAAGACTTAGTTCTTGAGAATTGGTTTAGATCGATCCTAACCGGTGAATCCCATAATAGATTCGATTAATAGATTCGATGGCGAATTTTATGGATCCTTTGGATAGATGACTAGTCAGCTATCAATCACATTATACCCGGACAAGCCACTTTTGTCAACTATTTTCAAAATGACAATATGACGGTTGCAACCAAAAAAAAAAAACAGAGCACAGCCCAAGCCTCCGCTTCTTTTTCGGCTAAGAGAGCTTTGTTGAACTCTAAAGCCTCTTCCCTTCTTCGCCCGGCGCAATCACGGAACCGGAAGTCCCGTCAGGCTCGGGGAGCCGCCGGGTGATCGAACTTGAGACCTCGGGCCGGCGGGCCGGAGTTCTACCTCCCAAGTTATTGACTGCCATCCCTGGGATCCCGGATTTCAGCTTCTTTTTTTTTTAAGACCTTGATATCTTCGCGTAAGCGAAGAATCTCGTTCTCTTTTAATTCTATTTGGGGATCGAGGGTGGATAGATACGCACGATAGCTTTCCAATGTAGCCGGCGGTCGCTCACCCCGCCGCTTTAAAAAGGAAAGCTCCTTGGTTAGCCAGATACGCCCGGAAACTTTTTCCCGTCGTATTTTTATGCATTGGATCTGCGTTGCGCTCAAAAGGTCGTTGGCTGCGATCAAAAGGTCGTTCTGGGTATTGAGCTGACGAAGTATGGATATCTTAGTATCATAATAATGTTCCAACTTAGCGTGAGACTCTGGGAACGACCCCTCCAGCGATGTCGGAGACGAAGTCAAATCGCCCGGGTCGACTGTGGCTGGATCTGTCCTTTCTTCTCTGTCTCGTGAGAATTCTCTGAATTCCGCAACTGCGGGAGGCATATCTAACGGAGCCTTAGGTTTCGGGGAGAATAACAACCCTAAAATACCAGACACAACCTTGGTGATCATAAAGCCTTCAACCAAACGTTGCCCAAGTGCCCTCAACCGTGTGATGAGATTGAGAGGTTTCACGAGTGCCATCAACTGTGTCACGATCTGGCGCATAACAGAATTCTCCGAGCCGCAGCTCTCTTTTTGATTTTCAAAAATGGTTAATAATACACAGGTACCAATCAGTACGAATTCTTCTTTCTTCGGATATTGTATGTTGTAAAAAAGGTTCCCCTAAAGAAGAACCTATCCCATTTTTTACCTAGGAATATTTATTCTATGCGAGGGACGCGTATCTCTATTGTATGTTATCAAGGAAGTATCATCTAGGGAATAAATAGAATAAAATAAAACGAATAATCCGAACAATACATGTCTTTCACATCCAACTCTAAACAATGAGTAACCTCTTCATTTTTGAATGGCGGTTCCAAAGAAACGTACTTCTCTGTCAAAAAAGCGTATTCGTAAAAATATTTGGAAAAGAAAGGGGTATTGGGCAGCGAGAAAAGCATTTTCATTAGCGAAATCTCTTTTTACCGGGAATTCGAAAGGCTTTTGTAGGAGCAAAGATAAGTCTACCAGGAAGCCTAAAGGCTTTGGTACGAGCAAAGAAAAGTATACCCGGAATCCTAAAGGCTTTGGTACGAGCAAAGAAAAGTATACCGGGAATGCGAAATTTTATACGAGAAAAAAAATAACCAAGTCTTGGAAGAATCTGAATCAATATGACTCTCTGAATTGTCATTTCTAAAATGAAGGATTCCCATTAACTCATATTTTTCTTTTCAACGGATCAATACGAGACGGGACTGGTTAGTGCCGTATGCAGAATAAGAAGTCCTCCGCTTACTGTATTTTCAATTTTTTGACGAAGTAGTGAAGGACAAGATACAAAGTTTTAGCTTTCTTTATAGTAGGTTTTTCTAATTTTTCTAATTTGTGAGATGGGGGTTGTCATTTTCCTCATCGATTCACTTTTCATAATACACTAACTAAAAGAAAAGTCTTCTTTTTCCTTTAGGAAGGATTTTTTTTGATTATGTATTCCTAATATGTAGTCCAAATTAAGGGTCCTATATTTGGGCTGTGGAATCCATCAAGATCTATATCTATATATAGATCTTGAGAGCTTTCTTTTCTTTAGAAATATAGACTTTTTTTTGAAGTACGCTAAAATTCCGATAAAGATTGAAACCTTTTAGTTCTATGCCTGGATAGAGGACAGAACTATCTAGTTCCAACTGCTTCATTTCCATTCCAGGCGAAGTGAAACCAACGGAAAGCTCTTTGTGAAAGTGAAACCTAACACCCTACGATCCCACAATACTAATGATTGTTGAACGGTCAATTAGTAATTTGAACGAGTGTTTTTTCATTGATTGTCAGATTCCCTAAAAAAGATTTGATTGAATTGACTCCTTAGAATCTCGACGATTGAATATGGATAGGCTATTATGTTTTCGAGTAAGCCGCCATGGTGAAATCGGTAGACACGCTGCTCTTAGGAAGCAGTGCTAGAGCATCTCGGTTCGAGTCCGAGTGGCGGCATCTTGTAAAAGAGATACAATAAGTCCTATAATGAATGGAATTCCTCATTTCCATTCCAGTCTTGAAGGATCCCCCTTTTCTTTTTTATTTTAGGATTTTTTTTATGATATTCGCGACTTTAGAACATATATTCACTCACATTTCTTTTTCGATCGTTTCAATTGTAATTACGATTTATTTACTAACCTTATTATTAGTCTACGAAACGCTAGGACTCTATAATTCGTCAGAAAAAGGCATGATAGCTACCTTTTTCTGTATAACAGGATTGTTAGTTACTCGTTGGATTTCTTCGGGACATTTCCCCTTAAGTGATTTATATGAATCATTAATGTTTCTTTCGTGGGGTTTTTCCATTATTCATATGGTTCCACATTTTAGGAACCAAAAAACCCATTTAAGCGCAATAACCGCGCCAAGTACTATTTTGACTCAAGGCTTTGTTACTTCAGGTTTTTTAGCGGAAATGCATCAATCCACAATATTAGTACCTGCTCTCCAATCTCAGTGGTTAATGATGCACGTAAGTATGATGGTATTGAGCTATGCAGCTCTTTTATGCGGCTCGTTATTCTCAGTAGCGCTTCTAGTCATTACATTTCGAACACGCATAGATATTTTTGGCAAAAGAAATCATTTATTAATATTAACAGGGTCATTTGTTTTTGAGGAGAGCCAATACGCAAATGAAAGAGGCAGTGTTTTACGAAACACTTTTTTTCTTTCATTTAGAAATTATTACATGTATCAGTTGATTCAGCAATTGGATCGTTGGAGTTATCGTGTCATTAGTCTAGGGTTTCTCTTTTTAACCATAGGTATTCTTTCGGGCGCGGTATGGGCTAATGAGGCATGGGGGTCATATTGGAATTGGGACCCCAAGGAAACTTGGGCATTTATTACTTGGACCCTATTTGCAATTTATTTACATATGAGAACAAATCAAAATTTTCAAGGCACGAATTCTGCAATTCTGGCTTCTCTTGGATTTCTTATAATTTGGATATGTTATTTTGGGGTCAATCTATTAGGAATAGGATTACATAGTTATGGCTCATTCACATTAACTTCGAATTGAAGAAGCGACCCAATCCACAGGAACATAGTCTGAAGTTTGTGTGAGTTTTTGAGAACTAACTATTTGAATCACTACTGGATTCAAATGGTTCTCAAAAACTCCAAACGTATCTGATTCGAATGGACTTCATTTTCTTTTTCCTTAAGATAAGGAAAAAGAAGACTTATTTTTTTTCATTGTCCAGCGAATGGTTTTCGAAATCATAGCATTATTTTCTATCTTATTCATGAAAACTATCTTATCTATAAAAGTAATTAGATAGGATAGCTTCTACCTTGTCAACGGATAGTGAGAGAAGTAAATCCGGATAAATACCAATCCCTATTACGGGTAGAAAGATACAGATCGAAACAAAAAGTTCTCGTGGTCCAGAATCCAAAAAAGAAGAGTTTGGGGCAGGAAATTGCTTGTATCCATAGAACATCTGGCGTGACATAGATAATGAATAAATAGGAGTTAATATCATTCCAATTGCCATTCCAAAAGTAATGAGTATTTTTGGCATTAAAAGAGATTTTGGACTGGTAATTATTCCAAAAAATACTACCAATTCGGCAACAAAACCACTCATTCCCGGCAATGCAAGAGAAGCCATCGAGAAGCTACTGAACATTGTAAATATTTTAGGCATTGGGATAGCTATTCCGCCCATTTCGTCGAGATAAACAAGACGTATTCTATCGTAACTCGTTCCTGCCAAGAAAAAAAGCGCACCACCAATAAATCCGTGAGAAATGATTTGTAAAATAGCTCCATTCAGTCCTGTATCGGTTATAGAACCAATTCCTATAATTGTAAAACCCATATGAGATACAGAAGAATAGGCTATTTTCTTTTTTAAATTGCGTTGGCCAGGAGATGTTGAAGCTGCATAGATTATTTGAACTGTACCTATTATCATCAACCATGGAGAAAATATAGAATGAGCGTGGGGTAAGAATTCCATATTGATCCGAACCAATCCATACGCTCCCATTTTTAATAAGATTCCGGCTAGAAGCATACACGTACTGTAATGTGCCTCCCCATGGGTATCTGGTAACCATGTATGTAGGGGTATAATCGGTGATTTGACAGCATAAGTAATAAGAAATCCAAAATAGAATATTATTTCCAATGCCACCGGATACGATTGATTCGCTGAGGTTTCAAAATGTAAGGTTGCTTCGTTGGAACCATAGAAAACCATGCCCAGAACTCCCATTAATAAAAAAATGGAACCCCCCGCAGTGTACAAAAGAAACTTTGTAGCTGAGTACAAACGTTTCTTTCCTCCCCACATGGATAGAAGTAAGTAAACAGGAATTAATTCGAACTCCCACATGATAAAAAAAAGTAAAAGATCTCGAGAAGAAAATGATCCTATTTGGCCGCTGTACATTGCTAAAATCAGGAAATGGAACAATCGTGAATCCCGAGTCACTGGCCGAGCCGCTAAAGTCGCTAAAGTAGTGATGAATCCCGTCAGTAAAACGGGTCCTATGGAAATTCCATCGATTCCGAGTCTCCAGTGAAAATCCAAAAAATGGATCCATCTAGAATCCTGTTCTAATTGGATTAAGGGATCGTCAAATTGGAAATGATAACAGAATGCATAGGTCGTTAGAAGTAGTTCTATTGTGCATATAGAGAGAGTATACCACCTAATCATCTTATTTCCCCTATGAGGAAAAAAGAAAATGGAAGAACCCGTGGATATCGGCAAAATCACAATTATTGTTAACCAAGGAAAAGAATTCGTGGTAAAGACAAGATACACTTTGACCAAAAAACCCGTGCTCGAAATAATCTTTTTGATTAAGTACGGGTTTTTGTCGGTAAGGATAAAAAAATGGGTTCAAGTAGAGTTTTCTAGAACGTATCAATAAGCTAGCCCCATGCTTCGCGTTGTCTCATGCCATAAATAAACCCGGACACTCAAAAAATCTGTTGGACAAGCGGATTCACACCTCTTACAACCTACACAGTCTTCTGTTCTTGGGGCAGAAGCAATTTGCTTAGCTTTACATCCGTCCCAAGGTATCATTTCTAATACATCTGTGGGGCAGGCTCGCACACATTGAGTACACCCTATACATGTATCATAAATCTTTACTGAGTGTGACATGGTATCTATCCACTTTTTGAACGTCATAAATTTTCGATCTAGTAAAATCATAAAGGAATCATATATGGTAGACACCAGACGAATCGAGGGTTTACCAGAATCGATTTCGAATCAATCTACTTCGGGATCTGCTCATGATAGCGGTCCAAGATACTTTGATTTATTACGTTTTAGCAAACATGGGCCGATGTTTGTTTCTATCGTACATACCAATTTGAATTGGTGAATATTCTATTCAGTATTTATATGATTACCGCTATTTCGTCAGCAAGTTCGATTGATTGATACGAGTGGATTTTCTGTTACGATGAATTGATGAAACAATAGCAGGTCCAATAGCGGCTTCAGCGCCTGCAATAGCTATCACAAAAATAGCGAAAATGTCTCCTTTTAATTGGCGACTATCAAAGAAATCAGAAAATGTTACGAAATTCAAATTAACCGCATTCAGTATAAGCTCAAGACACATAAGTGCTCTAACCATATTTCGACTTGTGATCAATCCATAAATACCGATAGAAAATAAATAGGCACTCAAGACAAGTTCATGTTCAAGCATCATTGACCAACCCCTCATCAATCTGGATTTATTTGCTTTCAATAGGAACAAAAACTCCACCTTAATCCATTTTATTGACTAGAATCTCACAAGTGCAGAACAAAGGAAGGTATTGGTACTAGAATAGATTGAACTAAAACCATTTCCATTTTATACATGAAAAATAGAAAAATGGAATTGAAGTGAAGGAAAATGGGTGTGATAAGAAGGAAGTCTTTTGAGAGGACAGAACTCTTTCATTCGAAGTCTTTCTTTTTATTACTGACGGGCCATAACAATTGCACCTATCAAGGCAACTAAAAGAATTATAGAAATGAGTTCAAAGGGAAGAAAAAAATCTGTTGATAAATGAGTCCCAATTTGTTGACCATTATTTAAAAAATCCTGCTCTAAAATCTGGTTTGATCTTGTAGTCCAAATAATACCGTACCATGAAGTATCTGGGACAGTAGTAATTAGTGAAACAAAAAGACTTGTACAAACCAGGGAAGTTACTCCTTCTCCAACGGTCCAAAGACCGAAATCCTTGTAATAGTCTGAGTCATTCATGAACATCACAGCGAATACGAGTAACACATTTATGGCCCCCACGTAAATAAGGAGCTGTGCAGCAGCTACAAAATGGGAATTCGATGGAATATGGAATAGGGATATACAAACCAGAACCAACCCCAAGGAAAAGGCAGAAAAAATGGGATTGGTAAGTAATACCACTCCCAGACCTCCTAATAGAAGAACCGATCCCAAAAATACTAAAAGAAAATCATGTATTGGTCCAGTGAAATCCATTATATGTCAAATAATAGAGAAATAAGCTTAAATGTTTCATGATCTTTTTGACCAGACCGGGAAAAAATAGGTTACCCGACTCTTTTTAGGATATGCTCTGAATGGAATCCAATCCTAGATTGGGGGTTGATAGAGAAATTATATATAATAGTTTTAATTTAGAGAGATGTAGATTTCGAAAAATCACGGATAATGTATTTTTGCAAGACAAGACTGATTCTGAGCAATGAATCTGAAATCAATAGCTAGGACTTTTACTTATTCGACGTCGACGAGCAAAATGGAAGATTTGCTCCTTTAGTAATAGTAATCGGAAATTGGAGTAATTGGTAATCGAATCAAGCGGTTTACCCAGTTTTTATTTGATTTGAGTCGAAGTCATAATGGTTCGAATTATGGAATTTCCAATTACTGACATTGGTAACCGACCCAAGGCAATTTGATTATAATTTAATTCGTGACGATTATAAGTAGAAAGTTCATATTCCTCAGTCATTGATAAACAATTTGTTGGACAATACTCGACACAATTACCACAAAATATACATATTCCGAAATCAATACTATAATTAAGTAATCGTTTCTTTCGAATGTCCGAGTCCAATCTCCAATCAATAATGGGTAGATCTATAGGGCATACACGAACACATACTTCACAAGCAATGCATTTATCAAATTCAAAGTGGATTCGACCGCGGAAACGCTCTGCTGGAATCCATTTTTGATAGGGATAGTGAATCGTTACAGGTAAACGACTTGTGTGAGATAAGGTAATTATGAAACTTTGGCCGATATACCTTGCAGCTCTTACAGCTTGGTGACCATAATTCATGAACCCAGTTATCATAGGAAGCATATCGTGAATTTCTATGAATAATTGAAATTTTCTTTCTCTTGTTTGAGAAAACTTATGAAGACTTCTTTTTTTACAGCGAAAAGAGTTTTAGTTTTTTAAAGTACTTTAGATATTTTTAGTCTGTACTTTTTATTCTGTACTAGACTGGAGGGTCCGTGGTAATGTATATAATCTATATCAGATAATTTATACCTATATTATCTATGAAAAAAACTTCTGGCAACTGTGGAAAAAACATTCTAAAAATAGCACGACAGACGTGGCAGAGTCTATTCGACTTTCTCAAGTACTTGAAATTTCTAGGATTCGTTTCCGAAAAAAGGTTTTATTCGCTCGAAGTAGGAAAATTGCTCCTCGAGCTTTTTGTTCGATTCTTAGGATTGGTAGAGATACTTATCGAAATTTATATTATATTTTTTTTCATCTCATTACCTGCTTTATTAGATTCTTGACGTGGTTAATTAAATTTTTCATTTGGTTGATTCGTTGGAGTTTATGCCCCCAAGTTATTATTTTTTTCGCCTTCATTTATTTTAATTTTATTTTCGGCTCCCCTTTTCTAGCTATTTGAATTTTTTTTTTACTAAATTTTGGTCACAGGGTCACAGAGGGAATTTCTCTAATGAAAGTAAATGAAAGTGGTAGAGAAGACAAGAAAAATATTACATCAAATGCATTTTTATTTTTATTATTTTATTAGATAATATGTATTTAGTAGATAAAATATATCTATAATAGAAATATTATGTGATTGAGGAAACAGAAGTGTAAGTCTTTAGGGGAAATTCTCAGGACTGTCTTATTCTATATATTTCCATAGTAAAAGGAAAAAGGGTTCCATAGTCAAAAGTCAAAAGAAAATCCAAAGGGAGGTGGTTTGGATGGTTAAATTGTTTCGACTAGCTAGTCTAGTCCGTTTATGTCTGCAGATAAGCAATTCAGTCGTTGTGTCCGGACTTTATTATGGATTTCTGACCGCAGGGACCATAGGGCCCTCGTATCTCTTGCTTCTCCGAGTTCGGGTTATGGAAGAAGGAAGCGAGAAGGATGTATCATCAATAACTGGATTTCTGATGGGTCAGCTCATCATATTCATATCAATCTATTACGCACCTCTCTATCTAGCATTAGGGAGACCTCATACAATAACTATCCTAGGTCTACTCTATCTTTTAGTTTATTTCTTTTGGCGCAATGAGAAAGAGTTTTTTGATTCGGGAGCTACTACCCGAAATGCAATGCGTAATTTAGCCACTCAATATGTATTCCTTACTAATCTCTTTTTTCCACTATTCAACCATTTCGTTTTGCCGAGTTCGACCTTACCCCGATTAATCAGTATTTATATGTTTCGATGCAACAACAAGATGTTATTTTTAGCAACTAGTTTTGTTGGTTGGTTCATTGGTCACATTTTATGCCTGAAAGGGTTTGAATTGGTAGTGTTATGGATACGGCAAAATCGTTTTATTAGATTGAATAGGTACTATGCGGCAGAGTTTCGAAATTCTCTGGAGCGAATCTTTACCATTCTAGTATTTATATCCTGTGTCTACTATTTAGACAGAATTCCATCACCTATTAGGACTATTAACTATGAGGATAAGAAAAAGAAACAAAAAAACACCTCGGCAACAGTAGAAAGGAGCCAAAGTGCGGAAGAAACAGGTGTAGAAATAGAAACAACTTCCAAACATGGGCAAGAAGGAGTCGCCAAGGCAGACCTTTCCCTTTTTTCGGAAGATTCGGACAACCTAGATGAAAAACGGAAAGAAAAGAAAAATTTCTTCTATTTCTGTTCAGAAATGCCTCTTGTGACTTTTCTTTTCGACTATAAGGGATGGAATCGACCATTGCGATATATAAAAACTGGTGGATTTAAAAAGGCTTTAAGAAATGAAATGTCAGATTATTTTTTTTATACATGCCGAAGTGATGGAAAACAAAGAATTTCTTTTACATATCCACCAAGTTTGTCAACCTTTTTTGAAATGATAGAAAGAAAAGGGTTTTTGTACACACCAGAAAAACTCCCCTCTGATGAACTGTATAATCATTGGATTTATACCAATGAACAAAAAAGAAATAGCCTGAGCAACGAACTTTTCCATCGAATTGACGCTCTAGAAAGGGGGTTTCTTGATCTGGATGTACTTGCAAAAAGGACTCGATTATGTAATGATGAGACTGGACAAAAATGCTTGCCTAAAAGGTATGATTCTTTTTTGAATGGACCCTCTCGCGGAACAACCCCAAAATTACCCGCAAGCGTTAATTCTTCTTTAATTACTCCTAAAGGGGATTCAGTGTGGATAAACAAGTTTCATGGTACCCTTTTCGCTGATTACCAAGAATTTGAACAAAAACTAGCTAGATTTGAGGAAAAATCAGTATTGTCAGACCAAGGAAAAATAAATTCGGAAAATCCAGTGCAATATTTCTTCGATACAAATACAATTGAACCAAAGGATCAAACAATTCAAAAAAACACAAAGGAGGGATTTGACCTAAACAAAATTGGGAAAATGGTTCCTCGGTGGACATACCAATTGCTCGACTTTGATTCAAAGGAACTAGACCCGCAGGACGAACACCCAGACTGGTCTCAAGTTATTTCACGAAACTTCAAAACTGTATTTCTGTTGGATTGGAAGGATTATTATACGAAGCGGGGGAAGGCGGAGGAGTATGATGATGAGGATAAGGATACTGAGGAGATTTTAATGCGGTATGAGAAACAGTCAGATTTTAATCGCGATTTAATCAAAGGATCCGTACGCGCTCAAAGACGTAAAACAGTTATTTGGAAACTATTTCAAACAAATCTGCATTCTCCACTTTTTTTGGACAGAATAGACACAATTTTCTCTCCAATACTGAAAATTCTGAATCCACTCTTCTTTAGGAATCCAATGTTTAGGATCTTTAGGAATTGGATAGGAAAAGGCGTGAAAGTGACAATTGGGGATTACGAGGAAGACGAATCACAAGAAGGGGAGGACGAGGCACAAGAAGGGGAGGACGGGGTCGAGACCGAGGCAGAAAAAAGGGAGCACGCGGAGGAGGAGCGACTAGAAATAGCAGAACTATGGGATAGGACTCCGAATGGGCACGCAATAAGGGATTTTCTGTTACTAGCCCACTCAATTCTTAGAAAATATATTTTATTACCCTCATTGATTATAGCCAAAAACTTTAGCCTTTTGTTTTTATTTCAATTCCCCCCAAAATTATCCGGGTGGTACAAAGATTGGGACGAAGATTGGAAGGCGTGGGGCAGAGAAATTCATGTTAACTGTACGCACAATGGCGTTACAATATCCGAAACAGAATTTCCGCAAAACTGGTTAACAGACGGTATGCAGATAAAAATTCTCTTCCCTTTCCGTTTTCGGTACAGTTTTCACCTACGACCCCATCCTAAACGGAAAGATCCAATGCAAAAGAAAAGAAAAAAAGTAAAATCTTCTTTTTTAACAATCGGGGGAATGGAAACGGAATCGCCTTATGGTGCTCCCCGAAAAGAACCTCATCCTCTTGAACCCATTTATAAAGAATTTGAAAAAGGAATTAGAGAAGCGACAAAGAAATGTTTTCAATTGTTAAAAAAAAAAAAAGCAAAATGGATTCTAGATCTGTTTATCAAAATCAAACAACTTGAAAAAGGAAATCTAAATAAAAAATTTGGAGTAAGGGAAGGCTATGAATTGAGTGAAACTCAAAATGATAAAAATTTTCTAATAAGGAATCAGATGTTTGATCAATCGTCTAGTCGAATTCAATCTATGGATTGGACAAAATCTTCACTTACAGAAGAAAAAATAAAGGATCTGTCCGATAGGATAAGTACAATCAGAAATCAAATTGAAAAAATAACAAATGACAAGAAAACAAAATTTCTAATACCTGATATAAATATTAGTCCTAGCAAGGCGAGTTTTGCCGATAAAATATTAGATTCGTCAAAAAACCTTTGGCAAATAGTAAAAAGAAGAAGTGTGCGATTAATAAGGAAAGGACGCGTTTTGTTGGTATTTTTCAGTGAAAGGATTTTCTCTCAAATTCTTATTCATATTTCGAGTGAGATTGTAGAAATGTACCTTGAATTGCTTCAATTAAAAAAAATAATTATTGATACATACTGTTACTTTAACAGTTACTTTAAGCTAACAAATCACGAAGGAATTGAGGAAAATACAATTCATTGGATTTCAACTATAAAAAATAAGTTTTATAATATTGCTGATAAAAATTCAAAGAATTTTTGTGGGATAGTTTCCTTGTCACAAGCATATGTATTTTACAAATTATCACAAATCCCGGGTATTTACAAATATCCTTTGAAATCCGTCCTTCAATCGTCCCGAACATCTTTTTTTCTTAAAGAGAGAATAAAGAATTTTTTTGTAACACAAGGAATATTTCATTTCGAATCAACGCATAAAGAACATGGAAATGCAGAAATGACTGCATGGAAAAACTGGTTAAGCGGGCACTATCAATATGATTTATCGCAGACTAGATTGTCTAAATTTATGTCGCAAAAGTGGCGAAATCGGGTCAATCAAAGTTGTAAGGTTCAAGATATAGAGTTACCAAGTTTGGATTCATATGAAAAAAACCAATTAATTGTTTTTGAGAAACAAAAAGAAAAAGCAGCGTCATTATCGGTTAAAAAAAAAACAGAGAAATTAAAAAAACATTACAAATATGATCTTTTATCACATAAATATATTAATTATGAAGAAAGGAAGGATTTTTCGATTTATGGATTGCCGTTACAAGGAAACGAAGGTCGAGGGATTCCCTCTAAGTATATCACGTATAAACCTGATTTTTTTTCTATCCGGAGATATATTAGAAAAAATCCGGATAGAAAATATTTGGATTGGCAAATCATCCGTTTTATAAAGACGAGACATATTGAGGCCTGGATCAATAAAAAAACTAAGATTGCAACTCATTATTTTCCAATAATTAATACACTTGATAAGAAAGATATTTTTTATCACGCGATTCAGAAACAATTCAACTTATCCCAAAACAAAAAGAAAAACAAGAATATAAAAAATACAAAAAACCATCCTTTTGACTGGATGGGAATGAATAAAGCAAGACTAACTCAAACTCAGCGCAGTAAGAAATCGATTTATGAAAAATATAGGATGAACCCATGGATTATACCAATTAAATTACTTCTTTTCGAATTGAAAAATAATCAAAATATTCGTGATAGTCGTGAACAAAAAAATACCAAAGAAAAAAAGGATCTTGAATTAGAGAATCAAAATAAAGAAGAAAACAAGCAGCCTGACCAAGAGAATCCTAGATCGACGCGACCAAACCAAGGGAAGCCTAAATCAAATCAACCAAACCAAGGGAAGCCTAAATCAAATCAACCAAACCAAGGGAAGCCTAAATCAAATCAACCAAACCAAGGGAAGCCTAAATCAAATCAACCAAACCAAGGGAAGCCTAAATCAAATCAACCAAATCAACAACAAGATGTGAAACAAGAGTCTGGCAGATCAAACATTGAAAAAAAGAAAAAGCAAGGGAAGGAGAAGAAGAAGTGGAAACCGCCAACCGACCTAGACATCTTCCTGAAAACGAAAAGTTACGTCGGTTTTCAGTTGACATGGACCAATCTTTTTGAAGAAAATGTACTCACTGTTATCAATATCTGCAATTTCCTGCTTAGAATGAGAGATCCAAGGGAAATGGCTATATCCTTTTTTCGAAGAAAAGAAATGCCTCTGTCGATTCTAAAGTATTATAAACCTAAACTTACTTTGGAAAGGAAACCTGAACTTACTCTGGAAAGGAAACTTAAACCGACTCTAGAAAGTGAACCTGAACCTCCAATTCTATTTCCTAAAGCGCTAAAAAGTGGAGAAATACTAATCAAACTAGTCCGTTTGCCTAGAAAATGGGATGGTCCATTGATCCTGTATCAAACCATAGCTATTTCACTGATCCATAAGAATAAACACCCTTATAATATTAATAGAAAAAGTAATCAAAAATGCGGAAAAAAAGAAAAACGAAATAATGTTGATAGGAATGATTTTTCTGAATTCATTACAAAAGAGGAAAAGATGGTTGGGAATAGAGAGGAAAATTGTTATGAGGTGCTCGTTCCTGAAAACATTTCATCTCCTAGACGTCGTAGAGAATTGCGAATTCTAATTTGTTTAAATTCTGGAAAGGAAAATCAGGATGTTGTGGATAAAAAGATAGTATTTAACAACGTCAGGAACTTTGGTCCACTTTTTACTAATAGCAAGCATCTTGATATAGAGACAACTCAATTCATTAAATTAAAATTTTTTCTTTGGCCAAATTACCGATTAGAAGATTTAGCTTGTATGAATCGCTATTGGTTTGATACCAGTAATGGTAGCCGTTTCAGTATGTTAAGACTACAGATGTATCCACGCTTGAGAATTCGTTGATGCTAAACTTTCTATATTCTATATAGATCACCATACCTGGTATGATATAGGAATAGGGAGATCTAGGTCTTATGGTGGGCTGTTTTCTATTCTGGTACATGATACTAATTTGATGACCTAAGATTTTTATGATCTTAGGTCAAAATTCTTTTTTTTTTGTCGGTTTTTGGATTTTGTGGGTGGAGAACTAGACATACTATGCGTAGATGAATCCAATTTTTAATTGGATTGAGGCTTAATTCCATTAACAGTATCTCAAATTCAAATGAATGTCATTCTTTTTATTGATTGGTAAAATCCATATCTGTAATCTGTAGAAACTTAAAACTACAATAGGGGGGAGGGAGAAGGACTCTTTTTATGGTAAAAAATACATTCATCTCAGTTATTTCGCAAGAAGAAAGCAAGGGGTCGGTTGAATTTCAAGTATTAAGTTTCACCAATAAACTAAAGAAAGTGACTTCCCATTTAAAATTACACAAAAAAGACTATTTATCTCAGAGAGGTCTACAGAAAACTCTCGGAAAACGTCAACGGTTGCTAACGTATTTGTCAAATAAAAATAGAGTACGTTATAAAGAATTAATAGATCAGTTAGATATTCGGGAGTTAAAAACTCGTTAAGTTAAGTGATAAATTAATTGGAAGATCTCTTGTAGCATTATTTGATTTTTCAGAGCTTGGATTTTGATGACCTTTATTTCTTTTTTAGCAATTCATAAAATACAGATCCTGACTCGGAGAAAAAGCGGATGAATGTACCGACTACCAAAAAGGATTTCATGATAGTCAATATGGGTCCTCACCACCCATCAATGCATGGGGTTCTTCGCCTCATCATTACTCTCGACGGTGAAAATGTTATTGATTGTGAACCTATATTAGGTTATTTACACAGAGGGATGGAAAAAATTGCGGAAAACCGAACAATTATACAATATCTCCCTTATGTAACACGTTGGGATTATTTAGCTACTATGTTTACAGAGGCAATAACAGTAAACGCCCCAGAACGTTTGGGAAATATTCAAGTACCTAAAAGAGCTAGCTATATTAGAGTCATTATGTTGGAATTGAGTCGCATAGCTTCTCATCTGTTATGGCTTGGCCCTTTTATGGCAGATATTGGTGCGCAGACGCCTTTCTTCTATATTTTCAGAGAGCGAGAATTGATATATGATCTATTCGAAGCTGCCACAGGTATGCGACTGATGCATAATTTTTTCCGTATCGGAGGAATTGCGGCTGATTTACCTCATGGTTGGGTAGGTAAATGCTTGGATTTCTGTGAATATTTTTTAACAGTAATTGCTGAATATCAAAAGCTTATTACACGGAATCCCATTTTTTTGGACCGAGTTGAAGGAGTGGGCATTGTTAGTGGGGAGGAAGCCATAAATTGGGGTTTATCTGGGCCAATGCTACGGGCTTCCGGACTCCAATGGGATCTGCGTAAAATTGATCATTATGAGTGTTACGACGAATTTGATTGGGAAGTACAATGGCAAAAAGAGGGGGATTCATTAGCCCGTTATTTCGTCCGAATCAGTGAAATGACAGAATCCATAAAAATAATTCAACAAGCTCTAGAAGGACTTCCGGGGGGGCCCTATGAGAATTTAGACGTCCGACGCTTTGGCAGAGAAAGGGATTCGAAGTGGAATGATTTTGACTATCGATTCATTAGTAAAAAACCTTCTCCGTCTTTTGAATTGTCGAAACAAGAGCTTTATATGAGAGTGGAGGCCCCAAAGGGAGAATTAGGAATTTTTATGATAGGGGATCAGAGTCTTTTTCCCTGGAGATGGAAAATCCGTCCACCGGGTTTTATCAATTTGCAAATTCTTCCTCAGCTAGTTAAAAGAATAAAATTGGCTGATATTATGACAATACTAGGTAGTATAGATCTCATTATGGGAGAAGTTGATCGTTGAAATGATAATTGATACGACGGAAGTCCAGGCTATTAATTCTTTTTCCCGATTGGAATCCTTAAAAGAGATGTCTGGGCTCACACGCTTCCTTGTCCCTATTTTTACTCCTCTATTTGGAATCACGCTAGGGATACTCATAATTGTGTGGTTAGAAAGAAAAATATCTGCAGGAGTACAACAACGTATTGGACCTGAATACGCAGGTCCTTTTGGAATTCTTCAAGCTCTAGCAGATGGGACAAAACTACTTTTCAAAGAGGATCTTCTCCCATCTAGAGGAGATATTCGTTTATTCAGTATCGGACCATCCATAGCAGTTATATCCATTTTACTAAGTTATTCAGTAATTCCTTTTAGTTATCAGCTTGTTCTAGCGAATCTCAATATAGGTGTTTTTTTATGGATTGCCATTTCAAGTATTGCTCCTTTTGGACTTCTTATGTCAGGATATGGTTCGAATAATAAATATTCTTTTTTAGGTGGTCTACGAGCTGCTGCTCAATCGATTAGTTATGAAATACCATTAACTCCGTGTGTTTTATCCATATCTCTACGTGCGATTCGTTTGGACCTGAGCTGTTACCTATTTCTTTTATTTCTCGGAAAGGAGTGAAATTTATTGAGTAAATATCTTGATTTTTTTATTCATCATTCCGGGTGATGAACTCAATCAGATAAGTTCTATGAGTGAAACAAAACAGCTTATAAATTTGCAGTAAAAAGATTTAGTCTCATTCCCTATGTACAAGAGTTAAGCATCAATAAGCATAAGAAAAATAAATTACCCCAAGATTAGCAATCATGGTTTGAGGCGAGTCGAAAAGATCAACTATATGAAGTTTTCACTATATGTCTATCATACTGGGGGTTGGATAAAAATGAGTGGGCGGTTAGGAACACTAAGTTACATAATGGATTTGTAATGGAGATAATCTAAGTTACCTAAACGAGGGCTCTCCGCATAAAAGGAATTAGGGTAGGGGCTCTAAGTTAGTAGAAACGATTAAGCAGTACTTCCCGAGGATCCCGATCCTGAGTATGCTCCTACCCACTGGTTAAATAAAGAAATAGCTATCAAAAACGAAGTAACCTTTTTTTTTTTAGAGCTTCCCCGTCTTTTTATATGAAATGTGAAAGAAGAAGCGGAACGAAAGAAATATGCAATAGAAGAGAAAAATACGAAATATTTTATCTATATTCATATAGATAGAATTTTTATAATGATTCATGACCTAATATAATGTCTAATCCTTTTTCGTAATCAAAAAAGGGTCGAACTTGCTATTGATACAATGAGTATTTTAGTGAAGGATTAAGTTATTTAAGTTATTATTGAACGAAGATAAATTTTATTTTTGAAATTCCAAATATATCTTAGAAATAGTCAAAGGGTGAGATCAATTCAGAAGCACCTTTTTCTTATTATAGCAGACAGAATTGGATTGGTATAATGTGGGACTCTCTGATCCATCTTTACTCTATCTACTCAACTAACATATCGAGATAATAACGAGCCCGTCCTTAGATTTTTTTATGACGACCACCGAGGAGCCGTATGAGGTGAAAGTCTCATGTACGGTTCTGCAATAGCGACGGCAGCAGTGATGTTATCATCGACTATGATTATCTAACAGTTCAAGTACAGTTGAAATAGTTGAGGCACAGTCCAAATATGGTTTTTGGGGTTGGAATCTGTGGCGTCAACCTATAGGATTTACGGTTTTTCTAATTTCTTCCCTAGCCGAATGTGAGAGATTACCCTTTGATTTACCAGAAGCGGAGGAAGAATTAGTAGCAGGTTATCAAACCGAATATTCGGGTATTAAATTTGGTTTATTTTACGTTGCTTCCTATCTAAATCTACTAGTCTCTTCATTATTTGTAACCGTTCTTTACTTAGGCGGTTGGAATTTTCCGTTCATATTGATTCCTAATTTTTTCGGAATAAATGAACTGGATGGAGTCTTTGGAACAATAATTGGTACTTTGATTACATTAGCTAAAGCTTATTTGTTCCTGTTTATTTCTATCACAATAAGATGGACTTTGCCTAGAATGAGAATGGACCAATTATTAAATCTTGGGTGGAAATTTCTTTTACCTATTTCTCTCGGTAATTTATTATTGACAACTTCTTCCCAACTCTTTTCGCTGTAAAAAAAGAAGTCTTCATAAGTTTTCTCAAACAAGAGAAAGAAAATTTCAATTATTCATAGAAATTCACGATATGCTTCCTATGATAACTGGGTTCATGAATTATGGTCACTGAGCTGTAAGAGCTGCAAGATGAATCGGCCAAAGCAGGTAATGAGATGAAAAAAAATATAATATAAATTTCGATAAGTATCTCTACCAATCCTAAGAATCGAACAAAAAGCTCGAGGAGCAATTTTCCTACTTCGAGCGAATAAAACCTTTTTTCGGAAACGAATCCTAGAAATTTCAAGTACTTGAGAAAGTCGAATAGACTCTGCCACGTCTGTCGTGCTATTTTTAGAATGTTTTTTCCACAGTTGCCAGAAGTTTTTTTCATAGATAATATAGGTATAAATTATCTGATATAGATTATATACATTACCACGGACCCTCCAGTCTAGTACAGAATAAAAAGTACAGACTAAAAATATCTAAAGTACTTTAAAAAACTAAAACTCTTTTCGCTGTAAAAAAAGAAGTCTTCATAAGTTTTCTCAAACAAGAGAAAGAAAATTTCAATTATTCATAGAAATTCACGATATGCTTCCTATGATAACTGGGTTCATGAATTATGGTCACCAAGCTGTAAGAGCTGCAAGGTATATCGGCCAAAGTTTCATAATTACCTTATCTCACACAAGTCGTTTACCTGTAACGATTCACTATCCCTATCAAAAATGGATTCCAGCAGAGCGTTTCCGCGGTCGAATCCACTTTGAATTTGATAAATGCATTGCTTGTGAAGTATGTGTTCGTGTATGCCCTATAGATCTACCCATTATTGATTGGAGATTGGACTCGGACATTCGAAAGAAACGATTACTTAATTATAGTATTGATTTCGGAATATGTATATTTTGTGGTAATTGTGTCGAGTATTGTCCAACAAATTGTTTATCAATGACTGAGGAATATGAACTTTCTACTTATAATCGTCACGAATTAAATTATAATCAAATTGCCTTGGGTCGGTTACCAATGTCAGTAATTGGAAATTCCATAATTCGAACCATTATGACTTCGACTCAAATCAAATAAAAACTGGGTAAACCGCTTGATTCGATTACCAATTACTCCAATTTCCGATTACTATTACTAAAGGAGCAAATCTTCCATTTTGCTCGTCGACGTCGAATAAGTAAAAGTCCTAGCTATTGATTTCAGATTCATTGCTCAGAATCATGTCTTGTCTTGCAAAAATACATTATCCGTGATTTTTCGAAATCTACATCTCTCTAAATTAAAACTATTATATATAATTTCTCTATCAACCCCCAATCTAGGATTGGATTCCATTCAGAGCATATCCTAAAAAGAGTCGGGTAACCTATTTTTTCCCGGTCTGGTCAAAAAGATCATGAAACATTTAAGCTTATTTCTCTATTATTTGACATATAATGGATTTCACTGGACCAATACATGATTTTCTTTTAGTATTTTTGGGATCGGTTCTTCTATTAGGAGGTCTGGGAGTGGTATTACTTACCAATCCCATTTTTTCTGCCTTTTCCTTGGGGTTGGTTCTGGTTTGTATATCCCTATTCCATATTCCATCGAATTCCCATTTTGTAGCTGCTGCACAGCTCCTTATTTACGTGGGGGCCATAAATGTGTTACTCGTATTCGCTGTGATGTTCATGAATGACTCAGACTATTACAAGGATTTCGGTCTTTGGACCGTTGGAGAAGGAGTAACTTCCCTGGTTTGTACAAGTCTTTTTGTTTCACTAATTACTACTGTCCCAGATACTTCATGGTACGGTATTATTTGGACTACAAGATCAAACCAGATTTTAGAGCAGGATTTTTTAAATAATGGTCAACAAATTGGGACTCATTTATCAACAGATTTTTTTCTTCCCTTTGAACTCATTTCTATAATTCTTTTAGTTGCCTTGATAGGTGCAATTGTTATGGCCCGTCAGTAATAAAAAGAAAGACTTCGAATGAAAGAGTTCTGTCCTCTCAAAAGACTTCCTTCTTATCACACCCATTTTCCTTCACTTCAATTCCATTTTTCTATTTTTCATGTATAAAATGGAAATGGTTTTAGTTCAATCTATTCTAGTACCAATACCTTCCTTTGTTCTGCACTTGTGAGATTCTAGTCAATAAAATGGATTAAGGTGGAGTTTTTGTTCCTATTGAAAGCAAATAAATCCAGATTGATGAGGGGTTGGTCAATGATGCTTGAACATGAACTTGTCTTGAGTGCCTATTTATTTTCTATCGGTATTTATGGATTGATCACAAGTCGAAATATGGTTAGAGCACTTATGTGTCTTGAGCTTATACTGAATGCGGTTAATTTGAATTTCGTAACATTTTCTGATTTCTTTGATAGTCGCCAATTAAAAGGAGACATTTTCGCTATTTTTGTGATAGCTATTGCAGGCGCTGAAGCCGCTATTGGACCTGCTATTGTTTCATCAATTCATCGTAACAGAAAATCCACTCGTATCAATCAATCGAACTTGCTGACGAAATAGCGGTAATCATATAAATACTGAATAGAATATTCACCAATTCAAATTGGTATGTACGATAGAAACAAACATCGGCCCATGTTTGCTAAAACGTAATAAATCAAAGTATCTTGGACCGCTATCATGAGCAGATCCCGAAGTAGATTGATTCGAAATCGATTCTGGTAAACCCTCGATTCGTCTGGTGTCTACCATATATGATTCCTTTATGATTTTACTAGATCGAAAATTTATGACGTTCAAAAAGTGGATAGATACCATGTCACACTCAGTAAAGATTTATGATACATGTATAGGGTGTACTCAATGTGTGCGAGCCTGCCCCACAGATGTATTAGAAATGATACCTTGGGACGGATGTAAAGCTAAGCAAATTGCTTCTGCCCCAAGAACAGAAGACTGTGTAGGTTGTAAGAGGTGTGAATCCGCTTGTCCAACAGATTTTTTGAGTGTCCGGGTTTATTTATGGCATGAGACAACGCGAAGCATGGGGCTAGCTTATTGATACGTTCTAGAAAACTCTACTTGAACCCATTTTTTTATCCTTACCGACAAAAACCCGTACTTAATCAAAAAGATTATTTCGAGCACGGGTTTTTTGGTCAAAGTGTATCTTGTCTTTACCACGAATTCTTTTCCTTGGTTAACAATAATTGTGATTTTGCCGATATCCACGGGTTCTTCCATTTTCTTTTTTCCTCATAGGGGAAATAAGATGATTAGGTGGTATACTCTCTCTATATGCACAATAGAACTACTTCTAACGACCTATGCATTCTGTTATCATTTCCAATTTGACGATCCCTTAATCCAATTAGAACAGGATTCTAGATGGATCCATTTTTTGGATTTTCACTGGAGACTCGGAATCGATGGAATTTCCATAGGACCCGTTTTACTGACGGGATTCATCACTACTTTAGCGACTTTAGCGGCTCGGCCAGTGACTCGGGATTCACGATTGTTCCATTTCCTGATTTTAGCAATGTACAGCGGCCAAATAGGATCATTTTCTTCTCGAGATCTTTTACTTTTTTTTATCATGTGGGAGTTCGAATTAATTCCTGTTTACTTACTTCTATCCATGTGGGGAGGAAAGAAACGTTTGTACTCAGCTACAAAGTTTCTTTTGTACACTGCGGGGGGTTCCATTTTTTTATTAATGGGAGTTCTGGGCATGGTTTTCTATGGTTCCAACGAAGCAACCTTACATTTTGAAACCTCAGCGAATCAATCGTATCCGGTGGCATTGGAAATAATATTCTATTTTGGATTTCTTATTACTTATGCTGTCAAATCACCGATTATACCCCTACATACATGGTTACCAGATACCCATGGGGAGGCACATTACAGTACGTGTATGCTTCTAGCCGGAATCTTATTAAAAATGGGAGCGTATGGATTGGTTCGGATCAATATGGAATTCTTACCCCACGCTCATTCTATATTTTCTCCATGGTTGATGATAATAGGTACAGTTCAAATAATCTATGCAGCTTCAACATCTCCTGGCCAACGCAATTTAAAAAAGAAAATAGCCTATTCTTCTGTATCTCATATGGGTTTTACAATTATAGGAATTGGTTCTATAACCGATACAGGACTGAATGGAGCTATTTTACAAATCATTTCTCACGGATTTATTGGTGGTGCGCTTTTTTTCTTGGCAGGAACGAGTTACGATAGAATACGTCTTGTTTATCTCGACGAAATGGGCGGAATAGCTATCCCAATGCCTAAAATATTTACAATGTTCAGTAGCTTCTCGATGGCTTCTCTTGCATTGCCGGGAATGAGTGGTTTTGTTGCCGAATTGGTAGTATTTTTTGGAATAATTACCAGTCCAAAATCTCTTTTAATGCCAAAAATACTCATTACTTTTGGAATGGCAATTGGAATGATATTAACTCCTATTTATTCATTATCTATGTCACGCCAGATGTTCTATGGATACAAGCAATTTCCTGCCCCAAACTCTTCTTTTTTGGATTCTGGACCACGAGAACTTTTTGTTTCGATCTGTATCTTTCTACCCGTAATAGGGATTGGTATTTATCCGGATTTACTTCTCTCACTATCCGTTGACAAGGTAGAAGCTATCCTATCTAATTACTTTTATAGATAAGATAGTTTTCATGAATAAGATAGAAAATAATGCTATGATTTCGAAAACCATTCGCTGGACAATGAAAAAAAATAAGTCTTCTTTTTCCTTATCTTAAGGAAAAAGAAAATGAAGTCCATTCGAATCAGATACGTTTGGAGTTTTTGAGAACCATTTGAATCCAGTAGTGATTCAAATAGTTAGTTCTCAAAAACTCACACAAACTTCAGACTATGTTCCTGTGGATTGGGTCGCTTCTTCAATTCGAAGTTAATGTGAATGAGCCATAACTATGTAATCCTATTCCTAATAGATTGACCCCAAAATAACATATCCAAATTATAAGAAATCCAAGAGAAGCCAGAATTGCAGAATTCGTGCCTTGAAAATTTTGATTTGTTCTCATATGTAAATAAATTGCAAATAGGGTCCAAGTAATAAATGCCCAAGTTTCCTTGGGGTCCCAATTCCAATATGACCCCCATGCCTCATTAGCCCATACCGCGCCCGAAAGAATACCTATGGTTAAAAAGAGAAACCCTAGACTAATGACACGATAACTCCAACGATCCAATTGCTGAATCAACTGATACATGTAATAATTTCTAAATGAAAGAAAAAAAGTGTTTCGTAAAACACTGCCTCTTTCATTTGCGTATTGGCTCTCCTCAAAAACAAATGACCCTGTTAATATTAATAAATGATTTCTTTTGCCAAAAATATCTATGCGTGTTCGAAATGTAATGACTAGAAGCGCTACTGAGAATAACGAGCCGCATAAAAGAGCTGCATAGCTCAATACCATCATACTTACGTGCATCATTAACCACTGAGATTGGAGAGCAGGTACTAATATTGTGGATTGATGCATTTCCGCTAAAAAACCTGAAGTAACAAAGCCTTGAGTCAAAATAGTACTTGGCGCGGTTATTGCGCTTAAATGGGTTTTTTGGTTCCTAAAATGTGGAACCATATGAATAATGGAAAAACCCCACGAAAGAAACATTAATGATTCATATAAATCACTTAAGGGGAAATGTCCCGAAGAAATCCAACGAGTAACTAACAATCCTGTTATACAGAAAAAGGTAGCTATCATGCCTTTTTCTGACGAATTATAGAGTCCTAGCGTTTCGTAGACTAATAATAAGGTTAGTAAATAAATCGTAATTACAATTGAAACGATCGAAAAAGAAATGTGAGTGAATATATGTTCTAAAGTCGCGAATATCATAAAAAAAATCCTAAAATAAAAAAGAAAAGGGGGATCCTTCAAGACTGGAATGGAAATGAGGAATTCCATTCATTATAGGACTTATTGTATCTCTTTTACAAGATGCCGCCACTCGGACTCGAACCGAGATGCTCTAGCACTGCTTCCTAAGAGCAGCGTGTCTACCGATTTCACCATGGCGGCTTACTCGAAAACATAATAGCCTATCCATATTCAATCGTCGAGATTCTAAGGAGTCAATTCAATCAAATCTTTTTTAGGGAATCTGACAATCAATGAAAAAACACTCGTTCAAATTACTAATTGACCGTTCAACAATCATTAGTATTGTGGGATCGTAGGGTGTTAGGTTTCACTTTCACAAAGAGCTTTCCGTTGGTTTCACTTCGCCTGGAATGGAAATGAAGCAGTTGGAACTAGATAGTTCTGTCCTCTATCCAGGCATAGAACTAAAAGGTTTCAATCTTTATCGGAATTTTAGCGTACTTCAAAAAAAAGTCTATATTTCTAAAGAAAAGAAAGCTCTCAAGATCTATATATAGATATAGATCTTGATGGATTCCACAGCCCAAATATAGGACCCTTAATTTGGACTACATATTAGGAATACATAATCAAAAAAAATCCTTCCTAAAGGAAAAAGAAGACTTTTCTTTTAGTTAGTGTATTATGAAAAGTGAATCGATGAGGAAAATGACAACCCCCATCTCACAAATTAGAAAAATTAGAAAAACCTACTATAAAGAAAGCTAAAACTTTGTATCTTGTCCTTCACTACTTCGTCAAAAAATTGAAAATACAGTAAGCGGAGGACTTCTTATTCTGCATACGGCACTAACCAGTCCCGTCTCGTATTGATCCGTTGAAAAGAAAAATATGAGTTAATGGGAATCCTTCATTTTAGAAATGACAATTCAGAGAGTCATATTGATTCAGATTCTTCCAAGACTTGGTTATTTTTTTTCTCGTATAAAATTTCGCATTCCCGGTATACTTTTCTTTGCTCGTACCAAAGCCTTTAGGATTCCGGGTATACTTTTCTTTGCTCGTACCAAAGCCTTTAGGCTTCCTGGTAGACTTATCTTTGCTCCTACAAAAGCCTTTCGAATTCCCGGTAAAAAGAGATTTCGCTAATGAAAATGCTTTTCTCGCTGCCCAATACCCCTTTCTTTTCCAAATATTTTTACGAATACGCTTTTTTGACAGAGAAGTACGTTTCTTTGGAACCGCCATTCAAAAATGAAGAGGTTACTCATTGTTTAGAGTTGGATGTGAAAGACATGTATTGTTCGGATTATTCGTTTTATTTTATTCTATTTATTCCCTAGATGATACTTCCTTGATAACATACAATAGAGATACGCGTCCCTCGCATAGAATAAATATTCCTAGGTAAAAAATGGGATAGGTTCTTCTTTAGGGGAACCTTTTTTACAACATACAATATCCGAAGAAAGAAGAATTCGTACTGATTGGTACCTGTGTATTATTAACCATTTTTGAAAATCAAAAAGAGAGCTGCGGCTCGGAGAATTCTGTTATGCGCCAGATCGTGACACAGTTGATGGCACTCGTGAAACCTCTCAATCTCATCACACGGTTGAGGGCACTTGGGCAACGTTTGGTTGAAGGCTTTATGATCACCAAGGTTGTGTCTGGTATTTTAGGGTTGTTATTCTCCCCGAAACCTAAGGCTCCGTTAGATATGCCTCCCGCAGTTGCGGAATTCAGAGAATTCTCACGAGACAGAGAAGAAAGGACAGATCCAGCCACAGTCGACCCGGGCGATTTGACTTCGTCTCCGACATCGCTGGAGGGGTCGTTCCCAGAGTCTCACGCTAAGTTGGAACATTATTATGATACTAAGATATCCATACTTCGTCAGCTCAATACCCAGAACGACCTTTTGATCGCAGCCAACGACCTTTTGAGCGCAACGCAGATCCAATGCATAAAAATACGACGGGAAAAAGTTTCCGGGCGTATCTGGCTAACCAAGGAGCTTTCCTTTTTAAAGCGGCGGGGTGAGCGACCGCCGGCTACATTGGAAAGCTATCGTGCGTATCTATCCACCCTCGATCCCCAAATAGAATTAAAAGAGAACGAGATTCTTCGCTTACGCGAAGATATCAAGGTCTTAAAAAAAAAAGAAGCTGAAATCCGGGATCCCAGGGATGGCAGTCAATAACTTGGGAGGTAGAACTCCGGCCCGCCGGCCCGAGGTCTCAAGTTCGATCACCCGGCGGCTCCCCGAGCCTGACGGGACTTCCGGTTCCGTGATTGCGCCGGGCGAAGAAGGGAAGAGGCTTTAGAGTTCAACAAAGCTCTCTTAGCCGAAAAAGAAGCGGAGGCTTGGGCTGTGCTCTGTTTTTTTTTTTTGGTTGCAACCGTCATATTGTCATTTTGAAAATAGTTGACAAAAGTGGCTTGTCCGGGTATAATGTGATTGATAGCTGACTAGTCATCTATCCAAAGGATCCATAAAATTCGCCATCGAATCTATTAATCGAATCTATTATGGGATTCACCGGTTAGGATCGATCTAAACCAATTCTCAAGAACTAAGTCTTAGCTTATGCGAATCTTTATTAAAAAGATTCTAGCGAATCTCTTTCAAGTTCAAGGTCTGGTAACCATGTTTAAGAAGGTGGCACTAGTTTGGAAGGTGTTCCAGGTTGTAACTGTAACGTGGGTATTGGGCGGCCGGAGAGGGACCGCTACTTCAAAAGAAAGAAAGGATGAGAGTCCGCTTGGACACGACGATACGCACACATAAATGTGTAATCGACTCAAAAAAAATTCCCCGCTTGTACTTCAAGATTGCCCTTTTGGAAGAGGCAAAAGTGAAGCTACAAGAAGAACAAGAAAACTGATTTTATAGATCTATGAAAAGAGGGGCTAGGGCTGTCCTCTGTGAGTATTTTTTTTTTTATTCATTTTCATTAAAAATTAGGGCTATGCGGATTCTAACTGTAGACTTTCTCGGTAAAACAGATCAAACTTTTGATTATCGATTTTAGCATTTTTTCGTTCTTATTCTCCCTTTTCTTAGCTTTCGAATTGACCGAGATACTAAAGACTCTAGGTCGATTCGAAAGCTAAGGGGCAAATCTTTCGAGAAATAAACTACAAATTTCATGCAGGATCCATAAATTTCGAAATTATGGAATTCAAATTCACCGGGTAATCGGAGTTCGACCCGGGAATCGCGTGAATTAGAAATATATATAGAAATATTATGCAATTAAGGAAACGGAAGTGTAAGTATTTAGGGGGAATTCGAAAACCTCAATGAATGAAAAAGTGGGTAAAGGCCTTTTTAGGCTTCCTTGTGGAGCCGCAGGGTGATTGACCTTTGGCTCAACGTAACCCCCGGAATTTGACTGCTCCTGCGGAGGGCAGCCTTCTGGGCCCTCTCTAGTAACTCGGCCTTCTCTTTTTCTAAGACGGAAATTTCTTCGAGTAAGATGGAAATCGATTCCTCCAATTTTTTTTCGGCGGTTGAGCTCGCTTGTCAAATAGTCATCCATTCTTTTCACTAAATCGCTCGGGCGCTCGCCCTGCTTTAAGGCGGAAAGTCGTGCGTTTAGCAGGGTATATCCTTTGTGTAGTTTGGTAGATAGTTCTATGAATTCGAATTGTTTTGCTGACACTTGGTCAGTCTTAGTTTTGATTTCCAGATCTATCTCCTCGAGTTCAGTCTCCTCAAGTTCAGTCTCCGGGAGTTCACCCTCTTCCATCTCACCCTCCTACATCTCAGGAGGAAGATCCAGAACCCAAATAGTCGCTGCAGGACGCGGCGGATTCGAAGAATCTTTCGGGAAGAAAAAACCCCAAAAGAAATTCACACTACCAAAGAACCCCCAACACAAGACGACCCCTCTAAGAAAGAGAGATAACAGAGTTTTCAACATGGTCATTTTTTTTCACTCTTGAGCCGAAGCTCCCTAGAGAATGAAAATGGTTAATGATATTAAGGTTGAAATATCATAACCCGGTGAATTCCATAATTTCGAATTTTATGGATCCTGTGTGTGATTGATTGAATGTTTGTTTCTCTTTTCGATCTGTCTCAGATCAAAAGAGATTTTTTTGGTTATTATCTATCTATTTTATAGAAATAGATAGACCTCTTTCCGTTTCGGCTCATGGAAAATAGATCTATTTATCCATGATAAAATCATACCCCGCTAATCCACTATTTATAGTTAACATGCCAATATGAAGGTTGCAACCACCAAAATGGAATAAAACCAAAAAGATTTGTCCCTTACCTAGAGAATCTACTTCTCCCGATTTTTTTTAAGACCGCAAGATCTTCGCGTAAGCGGCGAATCTCCTCCTTTTGTTTCATTTTATTTGGAGAGGTAGATTGTCTAGATACGCACCAAAGCTTCTCACTGCAGCCCTTGGTCGCTCCCCCGGCTTTAAGGAGGAAAGTTCGTTGTTTATCCAAGTACGCCCGGAAATGAGTTTGTTTTGTAATTCTACGCACTGGTTCTGGTTTGCGATTACCAGGTCACTCTTGGCACTGATTTGACGACGTATCGCTACCTCAGCGTAATACTGTTGCACCTTAGCGTAATACTGTTGCAACGCCCCCTCCGGCATTGCCGGAAGCGAACTTGACTCGCCAATCTGAATCTGGGCGACGCCCCCCGAATAGCTGTCCGGTGGCCTTGCGGCTACATCTGTATTTTCATCTTCCATTACACTCGAAATCTCCCGCACTTCCGCGGGTGGACGCGGCGGATTTGAAGAAGCTTTAGGTGTCGGGCAGAACAACCACCCGACCATCCACGTCACAGCATTTAACAAAAAGATATCGCCATGCTCTCAAACATGGTTACGAGACCGTGAAAGATATTAGCCAATAGCTTAGTCATTAGCTTAGTTATTTTGAAACTCCTTTATTTATAATTGCAAAATACAAAATATTTTGCGTATTTTAAAAGGGGCGGAATAAAATACCCTCGGTTGACACTGATCATACGTCTGTAATGCATTGTATGTCCCATAATAGGTCCCATTCTTCAACCCTTTCCCGGGAGCCGATGACTATTCATAGGTATTACAAAGAAGAGTTCGACCCAATGCTTTATTTCTGTCCTAGTTGATCCTGATTCGACATTAGAAATATATTGATTCTTCCCCACCAATAACCGAACACTTTTTTCTGTAAATACTGCATATTTGATTCCATCCATAAATCCACTTTCTTCCCCGAGACCTCTTGTGGCACAGCGAATCCAAGGAACCCATCATTTGCATGACGGCAAGTAAAAACCAACCTTATGGATCGTGGATAAACAGATATATTATATTTATACACGATATAATCATATCACGCAAATCTACTATTGTCAAGATGCCAATATGAAGGTTGCAACCACCAAAATGGCAGAAAACCAAAAAGATTTGCCCCTTACCTAAAGAATCTACCTAGATTCTTTAGTATCTAGGTAAATTAGAAAGCTAAGAAAAGGGAGAATAAGAACGAAAAAATGCTAAAATACTCACAGAGGAGAGGACAGCCCACTCTTTACCTACTTTTTCATTCATTTTAGTTCGTTTAATTAACCCGAAGTTCCTTAAATAAATAGCCCTTTTTTAAATAGAATGAATAATTCCAGTGGGTTGACTACCCCTTTCATAGATCTATGAAATTCATTAGAGTAGGCCAGGTGGACAGGCTGTAAATCCCTTGCGTCTACGGGCGCAATCAGTCGCTTGGCGGTCCGGAGGCGCTGGTTGTTGTCTACGTAATTCAGTCGATTGCCTGAACCGTAAGGAGGGGCGGTCTGGTCCTCGTGGAGGCGCTGGTTGGGAGAATTTCTACTTTCCTTTTGGAAGGACACCTGGCGACTAGCAACATCTTTCTGTGCCTCGACTAATCGGGTGCGCTTTTCTTCCAAAAAGGAGAGTTCCACGGTTAATATTAATATAGACTCTTCTTCGTATAATTCCGCTGCGAGAATATCTTCCGGTAGGAGTAATGCATTTAGGTGCTTTGAATCCTCCGACTCTACCATTTGGCCTCTTAACAAGAGTTCGCCGGCGTTTAACAGGCGAGGTGCTTCACCTAAGAGTAACCATGCTTTGGCCGCCCGCAAGCTTTTTCTTTTGATTTCCAAATCGAGCCGCTGAATTTCTTCAGCAATATAAAAATTCCGAACCGAACCCAGAGATCTGCTTTTGTGTACGTCCGATTCCAATAAGCTCGCGGGATTGGCACACACCGACACCCCAAGAAAACTATACTACTCAAGGAACCCCACCAGAAAATTCTCCAGAGAAATTTTGCCCACCCTAGAAGAAACTGATAGAAACCTGTTTTTAAATTGTATTTTTCAATAGAACCCTTATACCAGAAAATAAAGAATATCCATACTCGAATAGCGAGTTTGAACATGTACTAAAATACCTCCGTCCTGGATTGTCTTAAGAAAAAAAAAGAATATTAAGATTAAGTATATTATAGAATAAGACAGTCCTGAGAATTATTACTATACTTCTATATATATATATATAGAACTATATGTATATAGAAATATATAGAAACCTAGACTGTTGGATGGGTGTTGGTGTCGTTTAAACCGTCGGTATAGTTTTATAATGATCCTTTTTTTTACTGCTATCACAAATATAACGGATAATTCGTTTAAGCGCAATCCCAGAAATAGGTTTCATGCTATCTCCAAATTTTCATCTTTCAATTCAATAAAAGATTAAATATTCAAATTGAATATTCATCTCAATAAGGGGTAATCCGGTTGAAGGATTATTCGTCTGTAACTGTAATGCATTGGATTAAAGTCGAAAGCTAAGAAAAGGGAAAATAAAATAAGAACGAAAAAATGCTAAAATACTCACAGAGGAGCGGACAGCCCCCTCTTTACCTACTTTTTCATTCATTTTAATTCGTTTAATTAACCCGAAGTTCCTTAAATAGCCCTTTTTTGAAATAGAATGAACAATTCCTATGGGTTGACTACCCCTTTCATAGATCTATGATAGATCTATGAAATTATGAAATAGACTAGTCTGGGCGGATCTTATGCTGCCCCGCAGCGCTGGATCCGCCTTCTTCGTCAATGAGCCGCCCGGTTCCTGAACCGGAAGGGCCGGGAACAGGACGCGCACCGATATCAGGATTCCTCGGAGCTCCGGAAGAACTTCCCCTCAATCTACCTCTAGACGCAGTTTTGGCCTTTGACCTTGGGTTGAAGTGCGGATTCCGCCTTTCCAAGTCGGCAATCTCTTGCGATACGCGGGCAAGCGATTCGTCTAATGTTGCATTCCTCGCATAAGCGCTCTCTTCTCTTGCCTTTGCTTGGACGATGGTCCTCTTCCAATTTTAATAGTTCTTCCGCTAAGAGGAAAAGCTGTCCCTCTAACTCTTTTGTTTTTTGCTTGTTCCTACTCAACGAAGTGCGGATTTTTTGTACTGTCTCTTCGCTGGAACTCTGCTCTCGGTGCTTCGCTAGGCGAGATTCGAGTCTTAAGATCCGATCTCGTTCTGACAAGTAGTATTGGACTTCAACGAATACAGATCGTTGTTGCCGCCAATACAGCAGCTCGACCGTCTCGGTCTTTCTCATTCTTCGCTTCTATTTCGGATTGGCCTTGTTCGGCAGTGGCTGACGCCTCGGCCAATATCGGAGACGAAGTCAAAGCGCTAAGGTGAATTGGATCTCCAATGGTTTCTAAGTCCCTACATTCCGCAGCAGATGCTTCAACCGCGAACACAGTATTTTCCCCTACTTGTGGTTGGTCGACAGTGGATGATGATGATCCTTCCACCAATTCTGTCTCGACTTCGGATCCTTCCATCCATTTTATAAGGTCAACTCTGGCTGGCGGAGTAGGCCACTTTCTTTTGACTTGGTCCACTTCTCGGAATTCTGCAGGCGGATTCGGTGGCTTGCCGGGCGGTTTCTTTGGTACGAACCACCAAAAGAATAACCACAAAACCCCTTTCGTGCCAGCCGCTGCTACTATGAGCCACTTGAACAAGTTAAACATGTGAATTTACCTCCCTTCTTGGGTGTTGAATATACGCAACGCGCGTATATATACTCTATATAGATTCCAAAATAGATTCTAAAGTCAACTTGTCTAGTCCATCCAGTTTCGAAAAAATGATCAAATCAATAATCAAAAGTGGGATCTGTTTGACGTTTTCATTTTCCCATTCTTAGGATCGATTTGAAATTGAAACTAGCTATAATGAAAATGAAATGAATGCATTTATCCACCTATCACGGTTACACATACCTAAGAGAAGAGCTCTTAGGTATGTGTTCGGAGGACGCCGTATCTTAGATTCCACGAATCTATAGTATGATCAAGTGCAGAAAGAAATCAAAAAGAAATCAATGGGATTTGCTTCCATCGGATCTAGACAATCTTGTTCTTTTGAACATGAAGAAAGAAAGAAGCCATTGCAATTGCCGGAAATACTAGGCCCACTAAAGGCACAAAAATAGAGGGTAAGTTGAAAGTTGTCATAGAATGAATACCTCGATTTCATATTTTTACCTGTTAGTAAAGAGATCTTATGATACGTATCTAGTATCATAAGTGCAAGGAATGAAAAAAGTATACCGAGTCACCCTTCTACCTGAAATAGATGGTTTCTTTCTCTTGTTTCTATTCTATAGATAGATAGGGACTTTTCCTTGGCCTTACTCTTACTGGTCCGGGCGGATTTCTATGTCGCCCGGTCCCGCAGCGTGGGATTCCCCTTTTGTTTGTTCGCCCGAAGTAATCCGCCTAGTTCCGGAACCGGAAGGACCAGGAGCAGGAAGCGCACCGATTTCCAGATTGAAATAGAACCATTAACTAACTATTTTTTTCTTTTTAACCAAATGAAACAGACGGTACTGTTTTAGAATGATCCTTTTTTCCCGCCATCACAAACATAACGGATAATTCGTTTAAGCGAATCCTCGAGATAGGTTTCATGCTATCTCCAAATTCTCATCTTTCAATTCGAAGCGCAGTGACAGTTAGATAGGTATCGTAGAGTTTCCTCGAAGCCTCGGCAGCTTACTCCACTCAATCAGAATTAGTGAATTATCCCGAATAAACTAATACCCAAGTTCTTCTTTTGATTGGGTCGAGTTATTGATGGATCCTATGAACCATATCAGAATCAAGTACGAGAATTCTTTTTACTTGCTCTATGAATAGAAATTCTTATAAGAATTAATGGAATGATTGAAAATGGAAAATTCTATTTGAGTTCTTTCCTATTTTGATTTTTTTATGAAAGAGATAAGAGCTGGTGAATCGGAAACAATTCAATTACTAAGAATAGAAAAAACTTTGATTTTCTTATGGAACATACATATCAATATGCATGGATCATACCTTTCGTTCCGCTTCCGGTTCCTATAGCAATAGGGGTGGGCCTTCTTCTCGTTCCAACGACAACAAAAAATCTGCGTCGCATGTGGGCTTTTCCTAGTGTTTTATTACTAAGTATAGTTTTGATTTTTTCGGCCGACCTGGCTATTCAGCAAATAAACGGGAGTTCTATTTATCAATATGTAGGGTCTTGGACTATCCATCATGATTTTTCCCTAGAGTTTGGCGACTTGATCGATCCACTGACTTCTATTATGTCAATATTAATTACTACTGTTGGAATCATGGTTCTTATTTATAGTGACAATTATCTGTCTCATGATCAAGGATATTTGAGATTTTTTGCTTCTATGAGTTTTTCCAATGCTTCCATGTTGGGATTAGTTACGAGTTCTAATTTGATACAAATTTATTTTTTTTGGGAATTAGTTGGAATGTGTTCCTATCTATTAATAGGTTTTTGGTTCACGCGACCAATTGCGGCAAATGCTTGTCAAAAAGCATTTGTAACTAATCGTGTGGG